AATTTTTTAGGTCAAAAATGAATATTTGTGAACAGTGTGGATATCATTTGAAAATGAGTAGTTCAGATAGAATCGAACTTTTGATTGATCCGGGCACTTGGGATCCTATGGATGAAGATATGGTCTCTATGGATCCCATTGAATTTCATTCAGAGGAGGAACCTTATAGAGATCGTATCCATTCTTATCAAAGAAGGACAGGGTTAACTGAAGCTGTTCAAACAGGCATAGGTCAACTAAATAGCATTCCCATAGCAATTGGGGTTATGGATTTTCAGTTCATGGGGGGTAGTATGGGATCTGTAGTAGGCGAGAAAATAACCCGTTTGATCGAGTATGCTACTAATCGATCTCTACCTGTCATTATTGTGTGTGCTTCTGGAGGAGCACGCATGCAAGAAGGAAGTTTGAGCTTGATGCAAATGGCTAAAATATCTTCTGCTTCATCTAATTATCAATCAAATAAAAAGTTATTCTACGTATCAATCCTTACATCTCCTACAACCGGTGGAGTAACAGCCAGTTTTGGTATGTTGGGAGATGTTATTATTGCTGAACCCAATGCCTACATTGCATTTGCGGGTAAAAGAGTAATTGAACAAACATTGAATAAAATAGTACCCGATGGTTCACAAGCGGCTGAGTATTCATTCCATAAGGGTTTATTCGACCTAATCGTACCACGTAATCCTTTAAAAGGTGTTCTGAGTGAGTTATTTCAGCTACACGGTTTCTTTCCCTTGAATAAAAAATATATATCGAAAGAAAATATAGAATAGAAGTGGATTTCTATATCTACCAGGAAATCCCCCTTTTTACTAGGAATCTCCGTTTGTTGGATTGAATTAGTTTAGTTAAAGTCACGCACTTAATAATGTAATTTAGAAATAATTCAATATTTAATATTAATAAGAAACTCCTTATTCGAAAGATAGAAAGAATATGAGGATAGGAGAATAATAAGAAAATTTATTCAAGCGTATCATCATATTCGTGTAGAAAGAGAAATAGGTACACTTAATTCCCCATTCCTTGCACTTATTAACTACTTAATATTATTTATTAATATTATTTATTACTTACACTTACTATTTTTTATAATAGATATACTTATCATAAGATATCTTTATAATAGGTAAAAATAAAATATTAAATTGAGGTACTCATTCCATGACAGATCTTAACTTACCCTCTATTTTTGTTCCTTTAGTGGGCCTAGTATTTCCGGCAATTGCAATGGCTTCTTTATTTCTTCATGTCCAAAAAAATAAGATTGTCTAGATCCGACGGGACAAAATTGCATCAATTTTTTTCAACACTGGATCATAATAAGCTATTTCTTTAGTGTAATATGGTAGGATATGTGACTTTTTCCGAACACAAATGAAAGAACTGTTATGCATGCGGATACATTATATCTGCATAAATGCATGTATATGCGGGTGGGTATAGTGGGTTAAAAATGATCCGCGAATATTTTTCTAATTTATAATAGAAAGTCAATGTATCTAACCAATTACTTCTAATGGTTCATATCAGAATAGTACTAGTTGATGAAAGTTATTTCGGCATCAAGAAAAGTCAAATTCATTTTGGTTATTCTCTCAATTCCAATCGAATGCAACTAGATCTAATATAGTATGAACTGGCGATCAGAACATATATGGATAGAACTAATAACAGGGTCTCGAAAAACAAGTAATTTTTTCTGGGCCTGTATCCTTCTTTTAGGTTCACTGGGATTTTTAGTGGTTGGAACTTCCAGTTATCTTGGTAGGAATCTGATATCAGGATTTCCATCTAACCAAATCATTTTTTTTCCACAAGGGATCGTGATGTCTTTTTATGGGATCGCGGGTCTATTTATTAGTTCCTATTTGTGGTGTACAATTTCATGGAATGTGGGTAGTGGTTATGACCGATTCGATAGAAAAGAAGGAATAATGTGTATTTTTCGTTGGGGATTCCCCGGAATAAATCGTCGAATCTTCCTTCGCTTCTTTCTGAAAGATATCCAATCAATCAGAATGGAGGTTAAAGAGGGTATTTTTCCTCGTCGTGTTCTTTATATGGAAATCAGAGGCCAAGGAACCATTCCCTTGACTCGTACTGATGAGAATTTTACTCCACGAGAAATTGAACAAAAAGCTGCAGAATTAGCCTATTTCTTGCGAGTACCAATTGAAGTATTTTGAAATGAAGAATGAATGTTTTCCCAGCATGAGGGAAGGAACTTGCTAATTTCCTTTTCCATATTCCTTCTAGATCCAAGGACTAAATTCTTACACAAAAATGGAAATAGATCCCTGGGTTCGATACCTTGTTATATAACTTATAACTCGTACTTTAGAGAAATATCAGATAGAGTTGACGAATGAAGCAGTTCATTAACAATTCACAGATAATAAATGAAAAAAAAGAAAGCATTGACTTCCCTCCCATATCTTGCATCTATAATATTTTTGCCCTGGTGGGTCTCTCTATCATTTAATAAAAGTTTGGAACTTTGGGTTACTAATTGGTGGAATACTAGGCAATCCGAAACTTTTTTAAATGATATTCAAGAGAAAAATGTTCTAGAAAAATTCCTAGAATTAAAGGAACTCCTCTTGTTGAATGAAATGATAAAGGAATACCCGGAGACACGTATACAAAAGCTTCCTATAGAAATACACAAGGAAACGATACAATTGGTCAAAACACACAATGAATATCATCTCCATATAATTTTGCATTTCTCGACAAATATAATCTGTTTCACTATTCTAAGTGGTTATTTTATTCTGGGTAATGCAGAACTTGTCATTCTTAATTCTTGGGTTCAGGAATTCCTCTATAACTTAAGTGACACAATAAAAGCTTTTTCGATTCTTTTAGTTACGGATTTATGGATCGGATTTCACTCGACCCATGGTTGGGAACTCATGATTGGTTCGATCTACAACGATTTTGGACTGGCTCATAATGATCAAATTATATCTGGTCTTGTTTCCACTTTTCCAGTTATTCTAGATACAATTGTGAAATATTGGATCTTCCATTTTTTAAATCGGGTATCTCCTTCGCTTGTAGTAATTTATCATTCAATGAATGAATGAAGAACTTATTTGATCTCCCGATATCAATCAAATCAGAATTTTTCTTCGTGTATAACGTGTATAAAGAAAGCATTTTACTTATTCTTTATATTTCTACCTCTTCAAGGTATTCGTCCTATATTCCAGTACAATTATTTCCGTACAATGGCAGATTCGTGGATAGGGAACTATACTAGCTACCTATCTAATTTATTGTAGAAATTCCGGGATCAATGATTGTACCATGCAAAATAGAAATACTTTTTCTTGGGTAAAGGAACAGATGACTCGATCTATTTCTGTATTGATCATGATATATGTAATAACTCGAGCATCCATTTCAAATGCATATCCCATTTTTGCGCAGCAAGGTTATGAAAATCCACGAGAAGCAACGGGGCGAATTGTATGTGCCAATTGCCATTTAGCTAATAAGCCTGTGGATATTGAAGTTCCACAAGCTGTACTCCCTGATACTGTATTTGAAGCAGTTGTTCGAATTCCTTATGATATGCAACTGAAACAAGTTCTTGCTAATGGTAAAAAAGGGTCTTTAAATGTGGGGGCTGTTCTTATTTTACCCGAGGGATTCGAATTAGCCCCCCCCGATCGTATTTCTCCTGAAGTGAAAGAAAAAATGGGAAATCTTTCTTTTCAGAGTTATCGTCCAAATAAAAGAAATATTCTTGTGATAGGTCCTGTTCCAGGTCAGAAATATAGTGAAATCATCTTTCCCATTCTTTCCCCCGACCCCACTACGAAGAAAGACGTTCACTTCTTAAAATATCCGATATATGTAGGTGGGAACAGGGGAAGGGGTCAGATTTATCCTGATGGGAGCAAGAGTAACAATACAGTTTATAATGCTACATCCGCAGGTATAGTAAGCAGAATAGGACGTAAAGAAAAGGGGGGATATGAAATAACCATAGTGGATGCATCGGATGGACACCAAGTAGTTGATATTATACCTCCAGGACCAGAACTTCTTGTTTCAGAGGGGGAATCCATCAAGCTTGATCAACCATTAACAAGCAATCCAAACGTGGGAGGTTTTGGTCAGGGAGATGCGGAAATAGTGCTTCAAGATCCATTACGCGTCCAAGGTCTTTTATTCTTCTTTGCATCCGTTATTTTGGCACAAATCTTTTTGGTTCTTAAAAAGAAACAGTTTGAAAAGGTTCAATTGTACGAAATGAATTTCTAGATCCAGAGATTACTTAACATCAAGTTAGTAAAAAGCGCGGAATTCTTGTTGATCAATATAATTATGTTATGTAAGGTATGATCAAAAAATTATTTAAATCCCTTTACTTGCTTTGTTTATACTGTTTTTGCGGGGGGTCCGGAATTCATTACTTGTATCCCATTTCTAGTACTAGACAATAGGCCTACAAAAAAGGAAGGATACAAGGCAAGACGGGACAAATGAAAGGAAGAATAAATACTTCTAGGAGAGGGGGGATTACGAGTCCTCCTAATCTTCTATTCGACACAAGAGAAAGGATTTTCTACCCTTTCTCCTGTGTCGTCTTGTATCGAAATAATAATGATTTTTATCCTGTTCATCAAAGATTACTATTTCTTCTTTTCCGGGTCTATAGAAATTCTTTTGTTTAGATTCATAAGAAGTAGTGGACAAACAAAGGAGGGGTAGAGGGAAATAATTCATTGAGCAAATAGAACTTCTTCTATTATTCATATTCAATTAACTTCAACTTATAACTTATAAAAGAAAAATTCTTCAAATAATTGGACTTTTACTCTTTTGCTTGAAAAGCGGATTAAATTCCATTTGTCAAAAACATCATAAGAAACAAAGGAATAGGGTGGTTTGAGACATCAGAGCAAAGGATCCGTTTTCTCATTTCTACGAATCAAATATTTTTCTTATGTTGACTGGATAACTTTCTAATTTGTATG